ATGCAGTTGTGTTGTTGTTCGCCGCCTCGACGCATTCCCCTCTCTCCCCGGCATCGTCCCACACAGAAAGAAAGAGCACAGAGCCCCGGCCCGACCTGTAGGTCCGCTAACGTAAAGCGAGGAGTTGAGCCCGAACTGGCAAACCGAAGTCACTTTCGGAACCATACTTCCTACAGCTAACACGTGTCCAGTTCAGCGGGAACGCGCAGCGCAAACGAACGTGAGCTGCTATACCAAATCCCCCGCTGGCCATCGGGGACCGAGTGGTAAAGCCATGATCCGCAGGGGAACGGATCACTCATTCTTCCATTGGGGACAGGTGCACGAACGACAACTCCAAACGTCACACATCCGTCGCCTACCTACCGTTTAGGTGGCACCAGCGAGATCCAGCTAAGGTAAGGAACTTCGTGTCGCGGCTGCTCCACTCCGCCACGGTCCCATGAACTGAACTTCGTTGCCTTCCCGCGCGCGAAGCGAATGGGCGCTGTGCTGTGGGTCAGTTTCGGGGCGGGGGGCAAATAGAGATCAGAAGAATGATTCATTTGGATCGACGAGCTTTTTCAGCCCCAAAACTAAGAATCAATGGAATGTCCGTCTATCCATGAATATCTATTCTATCTGTATATCTAGGGAATCTCTTTATACATATAAAATTATATTATGGCATGATATGATCGCCTAGCTGTAGCCGCAGCATATCAGCTGCGCTCAACATGCGGGATTTCTGTTGGATCAGATCTTTCGCTTTGACGGAAGCTTTTGGACCTAGCGAAAAGGACTTTAAGCCTTTGCGCAAGCAAGCGCGAGAGAAGCAAGCAAAGTAGAAGCTTTGCCAGAAGCAAGACGAGGAAGCGGAGTTGTCGTATAAGCCCCCCGACCGACTAAAATACAACAGTCGCGACCTACTTTGATTCAAAAGAAAGGCGAAGGGTTTGGCAACAAGCAAACGGCTTTCTATCAGAGTAGCAAGGGTTCCAAACCTGCCATATCCCTTAACTACTTAAGTACCAAAGGCTGCTTTCGGTTGGTTTCATAAGGGGGCTGTTCACTACAAGCTATCAGCGCTGCCTTAGATTGAACGTCGACTTATCTTATTGCCGTTCAATCTCTGGGGCGGGTTTCCGCTGAGAACGGAGTAGTGTTCGTGTCCAAAGGCGAACAACGCCCTAGCTTCTAGAGTTCGCTGCTTTTCCCAGGCCGGAGAAGAGCTTATACTGCTCGCCTTTGTTTGATATGTTCATTCAGTACCAATACAAACTCCAACTACACAAAAAAGGAAGGGCCGCTATAGAAGCTAAAAGTAGCCTATAGTAGAGTAGTCGGCCTAACAAAAGCGTCACGGCAACATAAAATTCCCCTTATGAATGTATCTTAAGTAGGGGGCTTAGGCCGCCCGCCTACCAATCAAAGAGGCTGAGAGTAAGCGTAAGCTCACCCGTAAGCTCTTCGAGCTTCCCTTCATTCGCTTCGCGGGAGCCGCACAGCACATAGCTGGAAGTCAGAGGGCCCATACTACCTGCCTAACCCCTCGCTCCGAGGGACCGTAGATCGGAAAGCGCCTTCTAAACCACCCCATTTATCCAAAAGAGAAGGGAAGGGGCCTATTTACTTGCATGACCCCTGCAGATTTTACCCTATCTACACCCGGAGCCAATCCCCTATCGGCCCTGCCGCCACGCCGCAGAACGGGAGCTCGTGTGGAACCTTTTATTTCTGGCGTAACAGCGGTGGAACGTAACAAAATATTACGGTCGCGTAACATAAGGGCCGGAGGTACGGTAAACTCGGCCAAAATATGACACCCAAGGGGCCGGGCGCGCACAATCCTATCCTATCCGAGTCCGAGTTTACCCCTTGCACTTCGGACAGCCGTCCGTAGCATCATAAGGAGGACCCCCTTTCGAGGTAAAAAAACGGTACATAGGAGGCTGGTCTTTCTCAACGTGGCGTGGTGTATAGCACGCAAAACCTTTCGATACAAGAAGGGGCCGTTCACATGAAAGAAGAGAAGAAAGAAAGGAGTGATTCTCTTCTTTCTCTTTCTTGAGGGGGAAAGAGAAATAGGGTCTTATGGAGGGAGGGGGGGAAAGGATTGGGCCTACCTATCCCGATAGGACCTCATAAAGGAACGGGAGCTGTTGAGAGGTTCCATATTGCCGAGCCGAAGGGCAGCACTTCTGTACGTGATCGTAGTATGTCACGTCGTCTCGTCCCCGCAGCATTGAAGAGTACCTATGCACTATTTCCGGTTCACTGATAAGGAAGATAGAGTTGGGGTGGGGGTCTACGATGTGATACTCAAGTATGACCCGGGGAGATACATGCTAACTATGGGTAGGAAGCAGGAACCATTATGTAAATAATTTAAGGGAGTTACGGATCTCTTATACTACCATCGATCGACAGAACGGAACGACTAGAAAAAGAAGTGAAGTTAGAAAGCCGTATGATAGGCGGTAACTATCTTGTACGGTTCGGGGGGTAATCGGCGTACTCCGATCAGTGGGGGAGAATTTTTGGCTCTATCGAACATACAGGGAATTGGAGGTAGCATTCTACCGATGTTAAGTCATGGACTGGTTCCTTCAGCCCTTTTTCTATGTGTTGGTGTTCTATATGACCGACATAAGACTCGACTTGTTAGATATTACGGAGGTTCAGTGAGCACCATGCCGAATCTCTCTACCATTTCCTTCTCTTCCACTTTGGCCAATATGAGTTCACCCGGTACTAGCAGCTTTATCGGGGAATTTCCCATCTTAGTAGGAGCTTTCCAAAGAAATAGCTTAGTAGCCACATTAGCAGCGCTTGGGATGATTTTAGGCGCGGCGTATTCCCTTTGGCTATATAATCGTTTGGTTTCTGGAAATTTAAAAGCCGATTTCCTCCATAAATTCTCCGATCCAAATGGCAGAGAAGTTTCTATATTTATACCCTTTCTTGTTGGAGGGGCGACCGTCCGTTGAACTACCAAAGAAAAAAGGGTAAACCAATGTGATCATGACATTGTAGGTGCTTGCGATGGGACGGATGCGACTTCCCTCAGTTGGTTTGGGTGGCATAGCCCGTTGCAGAAGTCCCCCCTTTTTTTGATCCATTTCTTTAGTGGGAGCCAAAGCTTTACTTTACTAAAAAAATAAGGCTCGCGCAGGGGCCGTTTTTTGGCTGAGCCGTATCTTGCTGGGTGGGACCGAGATAAAGAAAGGACGGGGGGCAACCATACATGGTACTTCTCGACCGTGTCTCCGAGGGACAGTTGAACGGGCGATTCATGAATGCAGCCGGGTTGGACGAGCCAATAACTCGAACGCGTTCGGTCTGTTTTTTGAGCAAGAATCACAGCGTTACCTTACCTTCACCATGATACGGACTCCAAGTTCTTAATGGCAGAGCACGAGGTGATTTATCATCAATATGATGATGGGAATGGAAACCAGAAGCACGACCGGGGTCTTCGTGGTCCAAGATAATAAAACCATCAATAACAGTAACGTAAGCATGAGACTTTTTGGTAGTACCGGTGAACCAGATGGCCGCGGCGATGGAATCTGGGACGGAGGACTCGTAGTATCTCTCTAGATCTGGCAAAGCGAAAGACCCCCTAACGTAATTCGAATGGGGGCTAACCTGACCGCTGAGCCCACCCTGGCCTCGCAGGGCGGGCCCCCGCGGTTGCGAGCCATAGCTTATGGCTAGAGCAATGGGGGGGGCGGAGAGAACAGTAAGGAGAACGAGCGCTCCGCCCGCCTTTCGGGCGGCAGGAGCTGCGGGCAAGTGCTTGGTAGGCCAACAGCCCAGTGAACCGGGCGGGGCACTCGACGCAAGGGGAGCACACTGAGCAAGTACGAGAAAATTTCCCCGCTCCACTTTATTAAAAGCAAGGAGGTCAAACCAAGGACCTATGGAAGTCGGGGCTCGTCCCCGGTCAATATTGGATCAAACAATAGGGGGCCGTAGCACTGACCTCTTTTTTTATTGATTCAATACAATAGGGGAAAGATCGTACAGTTCCCTACCGAGACAACAGAAACTCTCAACGGATCCTCCGCGCGCTGGGCGTACCTCTTCTGTGTGTCTTTCTCGTGGCGGGAACAGAACAACAGGGAAAGACCCGGCCGACCTGCCCAGGGCTCGAGGGCGAGCTTTATTTAAGAGAGAATGGGGAGTGAGTCGAAAGGCTTCCGTTTCCGTTCTTGGTTGGGGGCTTTCGGGCTCCTCTCGATCTTATTCGTAGTTGGGAAGGGGGAAGGAGTCTAAATCAATGGACATTAATGAACCATCATTGATGGACGTTGCACATGACACGATCAATTCGACTCAAGGTCCGGCGCTAATAGAAGTTGCTGACTCTCCTAGCAGCGAAGGGCAGTCCTTTTTTCGTAGTAATAGTGGGCGGGTCTCATGAGATCTTTTAGAGGATTCCTTATCACGCCACGCACGGGGATCTTTCCATTGATAGGTAAGAGGGCTCCTCTCTTAGCGTTTCACACTAAGCAATAAAACTACCTCTCCCTATGGTCGAGCTTGTTTTATTTCAGAACCTTAGCGCAAGCACTAAGTAAGCAAGCTACCTTGAACAGACTCTTAAGGGTTAAGTTACTACCTGCCTCTACGGAAGAGGTGTACTTTGTACCGCCCGGAGGTCATATAGATCGAAACCCAGAGCAATAAGAACGAAAGTTCTACCCACAGCTACAACTACTGGCGCTTCAAAAGGCTTAAGGCGCTACTGAATTTTTTCATTTAGGTCGTGTAATAGGAAGGTGTAAGCCTAGAAAGCCTTTGGTACTTCGGCAGGGCGAGCTGCCCTTAAACCAAAAAAGATTTGGAACCCTTCCCCTATTTCTGCATTTAATTCTCTAGCCTCAAACAAAATGATAAAAAAGGGGAGGCCTTCGCATTCCTAATCCGATGGGGGGCCAGACGGCTTTGTTTGCCCCAGCTTGGCGAATCGCATCCCCGCGCAACGACATTGTGCGCCCCTTATCGTTCTCGCTCAGTGTTTGCAACGGCTGGGGAGGCAGTCGTAGAAGCGAAGCCTATCGCCACGCCGACCATCAAATACGAGATCGGGCCTCTTCTCAAAGATTTGATGGAATGGCCCAGCCCACCCAAGAGCGCTTGTGTCATATGGGAACTCATGGCTGGAAACAATCCTTATGGTTTTGGTATCCGGTAGGAATAATAAGAATAAAAGTCCGGGTTGGTTGGTGAGCCTAGTGATAGGAGACTATCTAGCTTGGTTCGGAGAGCACTTGTTGGGTTAAAGATTTTTTTGCTAAATGTTACGGCCTAAATGCTGAACTATTGACCCTACTTGTTCGGATGGGTGTTCACCCCAAAGTGTTCCCGGATTGCATGCATACATCCGTAAGTAACTTAGTGCAACACGGCAAATTTCATTGAGAGGAATCAGCAAAGAAAAGAAAAACGGGTCAACATCTTATTAAGATTTGATGGTTGCATTACTGTGAGATGCCCAAAGACTCCCGTGCCTTTCTTGGTTGGACCAACCAGATTTCCGACAAGTCTTTCTGTTATAGCAAGAAGCGGAATCGAAGGGGTTGGTTGAAAGGTAAGGATAGCATGATTGACTGGTTGCGGGTCCTTTGGATCATGGGCCACAGCTACTTGGGTAGAGACCGCTGAACATCATTTTGACAGGCCGAGGCTATATGGGCTTAGGCCTTTTGATGGCTATCATTTTCTGGGCTATTTGGAAGGGTTAACTAATTATGTATATAAATCGCATACAAAAGTTCACAATAAGTTTGCCAATCCACCGGTGAAGATAAAGGCACATCCTGAGAAAGAAACTCTAGCTCGACGAAGGGCCATAGAAGTGCGCTTAGCGCATTAATCAGGCTGTGAAGTGAAGGTCACAGGGGCTATGAGACCCGATTAAGCGTAGGAATTAGTGCTGGAAGCCCTTGTAGTAAGCATAAAATTAAAAGTAGCCCCAAGCTTATGAATAAGCTCAAGATAGTCAAGATGGGTGGAGTAGGGCTGGTCTAAGACAAGACAGACCGATCTCTATTCTCCTGCTCGCGTTTACAAGGTTTCCCACTCACTCTATTGAGTTACAGCCCTTGTTGGGTTCTGCAAGGAAGCATCTCGATAGGTCCGCAACCTGTGCTGTGGTTGATGCCCCGCCCGAGCTCTAATTCCATACTCGATTTGCCGGTTCTTCGTCCGAGCGGAGAATGAAAAAAGTCTTGTTTTCTTTCTTTGGCTGCGGGAAGTCTCTCTCATGCCGTGCTATTGCTCCTGATGCGGTAGTGGACTTTAACTTTACTTTAAAGGGCTTCCGTTTATGGTTGGGATAAATTACCGTTGGAGGTTACTCTAGTGACGAATTGATCTGTACGCTCAATCGCTGCTACGCTTTCTTAGTTTGGCTTTGTCGAGGGGGATCTAAATCTAAAAGCTGGATGAGTTAAGAATCCAGCGAAGTAAGGTTCGGAATTGAATAGAAGAGAAAGATGCTAGCTCGCCCGACCAATGTCAAACAACTAAAATATGTGGCTCAGTCTTTACTACACAGCTCTAATAGCCAGACTCAAAAGTAGGCGAACACTCATGCTTATACTCAGAAGAATTACGGTACTATGGCTATAGTATGAACTGTCTCCTTAGCCTTGGCTAGTTTGGCCTACTACCTTTTCCTTAGTAGTCTCCACAGCGGACGTTCATAACCATTCTCTCACTTTCTTCGACGAAGTTAAGGAATCACCTTAGCTTGCCCTACTTATAAGTTCTAAGGATAAGGGAAGGGTTTTTCTATTCTATCTAGTAGGACTTTTCTTTTCCTTAGAGTGAAAGGATTGAATAAGATAACATGAATCTCAGAGCTTCTTCTACTCCTCTTCGAATTGCTTCAAGCTCGTGCACAAGGATGGAGAAAGGAGGACACCTGACTGTAATCGCGACTTTCGGCTGCCCGGCATGGTCTTTTAAGAAGGTAAATTTACTCGACTTACTTCGCAACTTAACAACTAGCTATCAGACTAGGTACCTGATTCAGGCATCTCGAAATGAAGAAGAAAGCACTAAAAGACTATGCTCTTGGAGGAGGACAGGCATTTGGGACCGTTGTCGCTGGAGATTGAACTTAGTGCTAGGCTTCCGCTTTCGGTCCGGCCCAGGTGATGAAACTGAACGTACTTTGGTTAGTCATTCTGCTTGTATCGACTTCCGTCTGTCCCTCTGTCCCTGATCCTTTCAAGCATAGAATGAAGCGAGTGGGGATTTCCGGGTTTCAGCTGCTTTCTCTGCTCTTAGGTTCGATCTCTTCTCTTATAGGGCCAACCAACGCGCCTATTCTATTACATTCCTTTCCTTTTCCTTTTTCCCTTATTGGGTGAACCTGTCCCATTGCCCGAATCCAGGAATGGTGATGTGACATGGCTTACCTTCGTACCCAAGGGAGGTTTTACCCACCAAGTCCAGCTTTCTTGTTCAAGTCTTGGCTTGCTCTTTTTCCATGTCTGTTGATGGCGCTTGCTATTGAATGTCTTGATTGCGCATAGCCCTTTCATGCTTCTTTGTAGCATACTTTAGATGCTGCTGTATCCGCATTTCCACTGGGTCAATTGGATCTGATTCAATCCGCCTTTGACGCTGATCCACTAGATGCTGCGGAAACTCCCTTTGCTACTTTTTTCTGGGTCGACTAAAATTGGTGAAGCTTCTGCCTTCCTCGCTTCTGCTCTACCCGCCTCTGACTAGGCCTTTGCTGTTGAAACGAATGCTGTAGAGATGGTGGTGCCTTTGCCTCTGCTTGCTCTGCCCCTGTTTCTTAAATGATTTGTGGGCTGCTGCTTCCATTGATTAACCGGGTCTTCAACCACTGCTTCTGCTGCCTCCATCTATACTCTAGCTGGCTCTATATCAATAGAATAAACTGCAACTGGGGGACTTATACTGATGCTTTTGGTTCCGAGCCGACAAGGTAAACAACCGGCTCCGGATTGGTTCTTAAACCACCTATGCCTCTATTGCCTCTGCTTCTTTAGTAGGAACAAGTGCCCCTTAATTTTTTTATCACTTAACATTTTTGATAAGGGCCGGAACACCACTGGTGGAACAATGGCAGATTTCGGAACTGAGAGTAACTTAATAGAATGAATGCCGCTGCCCAGAGGAGCATAGTTGTTCCGATCAAGTAGTACATTAGTTCTCAACCTGAAGATATGCCGAGGGTTCGGTATTCTGTTAGGGAAAGGGGACTCCAAACCATGACTATTCCGGAGGTGATTTCACGATCTTATATATAACTAATCGAAAAGACTCCTTGATATGACTTTCGGGCAGTAGAGTTTGTTCGTGTTCATTCAACTTGAAATACAGTGACGGCCAACGCGGGTATCCAACTAGAGGGCAACCCATACCGAGAGGTAAGTTCCAATACGCCTATCTCAGGAGAACGAGGTTTCAAATTCCCCTTTCTGCGTCAACAGCTGATCCACGGCACGGAAGCCGGTCAGTAGTTTGTTAAAAAGAGAGACCCGCATCAGGGTAACCTAAAAGAAAGGAAGCCCGCCCTACGGAGACAGATGAGGATGTGAAAATAGCTCCGCCGGCCCTGGGGGACGGTAAGGCATCAATTCAGTGATCAGATTATGCGCCTGTTACAGCAAACCGAAGACTTTTATCTAGCTAGCTTAATGGTTAAAGCACAGGACTAGAGGCACCGAAGGTGATAGTGATTCGAACTCACTCCCAAATGGCATAGGAAATTACAAAAAGAATAGAAGAAAGGATTCTGGCTTATCATTAACAACAAGTCTTGAGCCCTTATCTCCCATGATCAATCCAAAAGAGCGTAGTGATCGAAATAAGTCATTTAAAGCTCTGTTCGCAGCCTCGGAGGTACAATGTGTCATGCTAAGGTCTGCACCGGCCTCTAGAAGCACAGAAATAACTATAGGATGGGTTGGGCCGCTACTTGAGGGCTTCCCTAAAGAGGTAGTTCACTCACTTTCTATTCTGGCTGAGAAAGGGAATATGTTTGATCGGTTTCATAAGTAACTGTTATTCGCCTGGCTTGGCTCGGCTTGATGCAGCTCTACTTTATGTTGATTGGATTATTCTTGCTTGTTCTTCGCTTTCGACTTTTTGGTATCCTTTTTTCCTACGCAGAAATAAATGCAGGCATAAGGTTCCTCCGGGTAGTTGAAGGGTAGCGCAATTCCTTAAGCAATGGACTTCTTCTTGGAGCTGTAGCAGCTGGGCCAGCAAACATATTTGTTTGTGGGCGATTTACGTACTTTGATTACTAGTCTAATGAGTGCCTCCCTTTTTGAGGAATTAAAAAAAAAAAAATTTAGCGGCCCGTTATCCAATAAAATCCATCCAGGTGTACTTTTTGTCAATAGCCATCCCTCTATACTTAGAATGAAAAGATCTCAAAACATACCCCTTATTAGCTGGGGGTCCCCCCCGCCTAGGGAGATAAACATAAACAGGCATAAACATAGTCGCGTTTGCTCCATACGCCCGAAGAGACTCGGCCTCTTTTCTTACTTAAGATGGTTTGCTTGCTCGGTTCGTGTCGTTCTTCTCCCGCCCTAGGGAGTAAACAACTTAACACATCGATACCATAGATCTCGTCAACGCTGAACAAACAACCTAAATGATCAACCGCCCCCTCTTCTGGGAAAAGTGGTTCAGCTCGTAGAGCCAAAGCTGGGGCTGTGTGGCACCTCGGTTTCACATAAGTAATAGCTCTTCGGGGCCGGTGATGCTTGATAAAAAGTCTCATCTCTCCCCTATGGGAAACCATGGGAATCTGTCATCTTCACGAAGAAATCATGCACGAAGGTCGGCATCAAGTCGATTGAAACCCTTGACTTCTGCGCTAAGATGTCCCCAACAAAAACAATATGAAAAGGTCTTATCCGCCTCTAAACAGCAGTCCATGATATGATATCAAAGTTGTGATACCGTACGTAGGCCATGCTACGTTGGAGGTCCTATGCCCCCCCCCCAAACAGCGGTTAAAAGACTTGAGTCGAAAAACCGTATGGAAGAAGCAAGCCTCAAGACTTATTAAAATGAATGCCCAAAAGGTAGGATCAAGGTGAAATAGTTCACAAGCCGCTAGGGTGCGGCACCGTTCGAACATTACATCCGGGGATTCAAAGGTTGAGATCGCATATCACATTAGTAGAAAAGATGAAAAGGTGCGCCTGTTCTGTCTAGGTAGCTTGGGATAGATGGTAAACACGCGATTCATAACATATATAATAAGAGTAAAAATGAATCCATCAATTCACTCAGCAACTCGTGATAATTGAAATGGACGTTGCTGCTCTATCTCTCAGCCAAAGGAAAACATCATATGAGATGCACCAATTAAGTGAATGAAAAAGTCCAATCGTTGACTCCGTCTTCTTTCCAGGTTTCTAAGTGACCGGAAGCCCGAGTGAAAGGCAGTGATTTGAGGGGTTGGAAAAAGCTTGAAAAAGCGCATTCGTCTTAGATCAAGATTCAGTGTGGTAAATGTGAAACACGTTCCCCAGCTCTATCGTAAGAGTAACGAACCTTACAAAGCTTCGCTTCGGAACAGATACTCTCATACTTCAATTCATGCGTTGGATGTATCTTAAGTTGCCTCTGTTCGAGGCCCTTTTCTCTAAAACAAAAATGATAATGATAAGAAAGAATAAGCTGCAATCGATCTCTAGTCTACGTCTCTTTACTCTACGCGAGAATGGGAATTTCCTTTCATAAAGTAGTAGATTTCTTCTCTACCTTTCCTTGTCCGTGGATATCCGGATGTTGAACCTTCTTCCTCGAGTGAGACAGACGGGATTGAAGAAGGAGTTTCCGCTCCTATACCAATGCTGAATGGCGGTACTACTTCCTAAAGTCGAGTTGTTGCGCCTGTCAAATAAAGTGTGGGTCTGTGTGATTGATCGTCCCCAGGCCCGTTCTTAGTAGTGATGTGCCGGCGCAAGCGGTTCTCCTTAAGATATCCCCCGGAGTTCGTGCTCTACCTTTTGTAGGATCTTAGTAGGAAGAACCATCGTATGAGATGCACCATCTAAGTGAATGAAAAAAAAACCAATCTACTTTGATCACCTGGAAGTTCTGTTATTTAATATTTGCCTTCGGGTTGACTTCCATCTGTTCAAAGGGTGTTGGTTTCACCTCCCTCTTCTGCTTCGCTTCGGAACTCTATTCTCAAGACTCTGTCTTCAGCACAGCTTCTTTATTCCTCTTAGCCGGATGAACCATTGGTAACTAGAATTAGCACAAGATAGTTTAACCTTTAATGCATGAAGTTGAGCAAGAACATAAGAGAGTTATCGCAAAGCAGCTTGTAGATCAAGAGAGGAAAAACGGGACGGCTAACCCAACTCCTTGCTCGAAAGAGGGGGGATCTTTCGATCACTCTGGTAGATCCAAGGCACGTCTTCATCAAGCTCTCGAACAAAGAAGATATGCACCAAAAAACAAAGAGAAGCTTTTGATTGAGGGATTTCTGTTTAGGGTTTTCTGCTGGAGCCATGGTTTCCGTCTCCGCAATGGTGATCCAATGCATGCGCCTGGGTCTCGCGACCCCATCTGCCTATTGTCTTCTTCTGTGAGTTTCGCCTGTTTTCTATCGTCTCTACTTTCGGAATTGGCCTGCCCCTTGATGGTCCTACGAAGCTTGTCTCACGCCCCAACGTAGCGTGTAGAAATCGGTCTTCTCAAGGCAGTTTACTTGCTTACTTTAAAGAGTAAGGAATTTTTGTTATAGATAATGGATGTCCTTGGCTTCATCTGCACGGTGTAATAAAGCAAGGTAAGAGGAGCATATAAGTCAGGCTGCTTGTGCTTAATTAATGTATAAGACTTAGATCAAGCTAGGGCTCGTTCGCTTAGCAAATCTCTAATTAGTCTTCTCCGGTGTCGGCCACAGCCCAAGAAGTAGTCTTTTCCCATTTGCTAGCAACAAGAAGAGAGGTAGGGATTCGGCGCTTATAATAAGAGAAATAAATCACGCGGACTCAAGCCAGCAAACAAAAGACTTTTTATAATATATTTTAGGTCGATCACGGATTCAAGCTATAGCAAAGAAGACTTATAGTCGATCCGATCCGGGACTGAGATGCAAAGACAGAGGAATACGGTAGAAGGAGTACAACAAGCAATCAAAGGAATGCAGGCGTTGGTAAGCGTAGAGGGGCTAGAAAGAGAAGTTAAGGTCGGTAGGCAGAACAGGGGGGGTTTGGGAAAGATAGTAAGTACTTCTTATATCAACCGCAGGCTCCCGTGCTTCTTACTTTTTTTTAGTACTATACCATTCCTCTATGCCATTCCCGCATTCACTCTATCCGTCCAACAAGCTCTCTCTCCGGCAGAAGACAGGGGTTTTGGAGGGAACTACTAAAGGTGTGTATAAGCCCTACATACAGTGTATGTTAGACTGTCCCTCCAGCCCAGCTGAGCTTCGCTATGAACTAATAGACTGAAATTAGCATATAATGAAAGATGGATTATAAGTACGGTGAAACCAGTATCCCAATTGTTAAGTCAACCATAAGGAAATCGGCACACATGAATGACTTTAATTCAATACTTCCCCGGTAAACTCTACAATAATGGGTTTAATCGATCGGTCTGAGGTCTGTGCCCTCTGTCCACAAAATCCTTTAATGAGATAGATCGGTCCGGTCGTACTCTTCCCGTCCACAAATGACTGTCTTGAATTAGTTCCTCTATCTTTCTTGCCTTGTAGCAGCAAGAAGTACACGGGAATCGATTTCTGTAATTCAATATACCCTCCCTTCGAGATTTCTTTTGAAGGTGCAAAATCTATAATAAATAGAAGTGAAATCCGCTTATGGTATTGGAATTTTTTAAAACATTGGCTCAATCCGTCCACGGTTATTTTATTGTGAATCCTGCCTTCGCCTTTTTGTTAGCAGCTCTTCGATCAACCCAGGAAAGAGTACCAGAGGCCATGTTTTCTAATCCAAAAGGTAACTTTCATGGCTTGAATGGGTCAAGAAAAGTAGGACCTTTCAAAAGGATCGTTTTTTGGGCTTGATTTTGAAGCGTAGTTTTCCACTCTATTTTCAACTATATATATAACAAGGAGTGGAGCTGGAGAATCTCCCTCCCCGGCTAGGCTACTACGTTTTCTTGTTTGAAATTCCAGGTCCGGTCTTCATTGGTATTTGCTTTTTGCTCACCCACTACGTTTTTTTTCTTTTTAGCTCTTCCCCCGCCCGGTCGAGCTGTCTGAGGTCGATGGTGCATCCGGTAAGCTCTTTCGGTATTCATCTCCGGAGCCCGGTCAGATGCTTCAATCCTTCATTCATATTCCGTCTAAGCTCTCATAGCATTCGTCTTTCTTCCTTCTCTGCTGTACATCTGTATTCTTTCCCTCGCTTTATAGAGATCTTGGCTTTCTGGTTTTTTGTTTCGGGGGTGCCGTGGAGAAAGAATTTAGGAAACCGAGCATGTAATAAGCGGAAATCAATACACAGGAAAGGAGTTGTACACGGGTTTGGTAAAGCATTCACCCTTCGGTTGTACATCGACCTGTCGGGAAACTCGAAAGTCTCCCGCAAGCGTCCCCTCTTAGGTTTAGGTCGACATTTGGCTTTGGCCTTGCTTGTTCGGTTTTGGCTCATTCTTTAATATGTTGTATCTTGCCATGTCTGCTCCGTCTGTTGGTATAACATATATGTCTTCTCTGGCAATAGCCAATCAAGAGGCCAAAGCTGGAGCCAAGCCAGCACACCGGGCGAGGAATCCCTTACTTGTTCGGCTGGCGGATGCCGTTCTTGCTCTTTATGAAGATGCAGATGCAGTATAATACGAGAATTTATAAGCCAAGTTCGGTACACCAAGCCGTTACACAAATCTCTTTGTTTCAAATAGGTTATCCCATATCGGCCGGCCAATCAACAAAGATCTGAAGAATGACCACTTTTTGAGCCTACGAAAGGAAATTCCATTAGAACATATAACAGAGGCGTGAATGGGGGAATACGATACCATAAGGAGTAATTAATAGAACTTCATATTCTACTACCCGAAGGAGGAGGTATATGGCAATAGCCAAGTTTACGATAAAAGAATAGGACAAAGGTATATATAAAAAGTCTGAAGTCAAGGTAGCAAGACGGTATGAAATTGTTACACGAGCAAGCTAAGTCCATTAGAGTTCATTTAGTTGAGCCTTTAAGAGCCATGCGAAAGCAATATCATGAACGTACGAGAGGAAGATGAACATGCTCCAAGTAGGCTTTTTTTCTACTTCTTATATCTTATAGTTATAGTAGCTCCGTGGATCCGCCCTTCGAGCGATGGTATAAGGAAAATGTTTTTTCCAGAAAGCACATGAAAGAACGAAATAAAGAACGTACCGAAGGAGCATGGGGTTTCGGGGGGGACTTACGCTTTTATTAAGCTTTAATACTCTTTGTCTTAGGCTTTCCCCCCTATGCTAGTTACTAACTTAGGTACCTAGCCCAGAATCCGGAATCCATCGAAAAAATCAAAGATAGTAATGCATTCTTAGAACATATCAGCAAATCAGCTACGTTACCCTTTTTCGCTTTCACGATTTCTATCTTTGTTTCGTTTCGCTTTTTGTTGTTGTTGGTTCCCATTTCATTTTTTGAGAAAAATATATCTTGTTTTTTCTTGCTCTTCTTTTAAATCCTGGTCTTGTTTCAATTGTAGTTCTTCGGTTGAGTTCGTTCTTTTATTCAAATACATCCGGTTAGCTCTCTGCTCGGGATGCATGGGCTGGGCGTCCGTCCTTCATCCCCATCCTTTATGTTATGTAAAAAGAGACTTCCCCTCCCACTCTCCAATATAGGGAACCTCTATCGAGCATCTCACATCTGTCTGTATCGTCGGTCGTATTTCTTTAGTAAGAGGACGTGTTAAAGCAATAAATATCAGAGATCTCAGGCGAGAGGTAGATCCACATGCGAAAAAATTTTTTATTTCATAGGGGAATGATACCTTACTTAAAATAAGGAATTAGTAAAATATGCCAGAAAGAAAATAGAGGAGCGGGGCGGACATCGGCACGTGCGTGGAGGCTAGGGCAGGTAAGTTCACATAAGGGTCTGAGCTCATATGTCGTACTCTATCATTGGCATGGGCGGCATCGATTCATTCGATTACGTTTTACTCTTCAAAATCCATCTATGGATTTCCGTAGCTGGTTACAAAAAAATCCACTTTTATTCGATATCCGAGTCGAGCTGGGATAACTTTGATTATATGATATGCCCTCTTTCTGAGCCAAGAAGGCATGTTTTCGCGCTTTCATATAGAGAGGAGCCCTCAATAATATACTTTATTTCACGCCTATAGAAGAAATTGATAAATAAGTAGAGGATGATGATTTGAATGGGGATTTACAGAAAAATTTCCATTCTTATTTGAGTACCTAGGGAGGGAAGGATCCCGAGCGTAGAGCAAGAAGAGTAAAGTAAGAAATAAGAGTTATATTGGCACGTACTGGAAAAATCTATCTTTGTTTGGTCAGTACATCAGCGAAGCCTTTCCCGTTCCCTCTTTTTCAAATCATTCTTTTGCCAGTTGTTGTTGGAAACATAGGAAGGCCAGGGGCCCCCTGTATTTAGAATTTCGTATATATAGGCATCCTTATTAGTTTAGTCCAAACTAAACTGGAGTTAAAACTCTGGTAGCGAGGTCATATCTCTGTCTCGAGAAAATGCTTTCTTTTGGCAGGGTCGAGGGGGTCTCACAACCCTCGAAAAAGGACTCTCTTATTGGCGTGGAAATAAAAAAAAATCCAATGCAAGTATGGCTTTCAAGCTTGTCTCCCTGTTGCCTTAAGCCTGGAGACCGGGGGCGCTTAGGACCAGAGGTGCTTGCAGACCGGAGGTCGCGGCTGCTTGCTTTCTAAGGTAAGGTACGAACTAGTGCTGGTAAGTGAACGAACCTGTGAATTCTCGCGGCAGGCGTTCTCGAGGTCTTTGGTCCAGTTCAAGCAAAGGAAGGACAGACTGGACTGTTCCCTCGTGCTTCTCCCTTTGGGGGTGAAAACCTTCCTGACCGGAGTTCACTCTACTTCTCCTGGCGGGAAGTACTTGTTCCCTTCACCAACCAATCTTCGGATTCAAAAATCGTATGTATATAAGCATAGAAAGCGCACCGTTTTGATATGGCAGTTGAAAATAGATCTGGAGAGTTGCTCACTCCAACGAGCCTAGGTGGACTTTGTCCACTTCCTATCAACCCGGACTTGAAGAAAAGAAAACGGTGCCCACGAGACGGCTTATGGTGTTTCACAGGAAAGTCTGTTGGGCAGCAGAAACTCACTCCGTAATTAAGATCCTGAAGCGCTTGTCCGCCTTCAATTTTGGAAGGTAGGTTGCTTGACATACTGTGACGGTGGCTCCATACGGGATCGATCTTCTTGTCATATTCGTTTAATAACATTCTGACTCAGAATAATTTCTCTTGCAGTTTTCAAGCCAATCGTTTTCTCGCTCGGAGCTGAATGAAGGTATTTCCTTTGGCTAGATGTAGTGGAGTGACGCGAAGTTCCTTTCAAAAGTTTTTTTTTATAGCCTTATTCCGGGGGTCGTGGAAGAATTGGGTTCGACTCCCATAGCCCCGATGTGGCGAAAAAGACTGATTCAACGAGATACGCCGTGCCTGCATTAAGATTTAAAACTTGTCGTCTACTTTCAGGAAATGTTCGGAACAGAGAACTTACAATAATACAACGCCGCATTCTCCGAAGATTGAGGAACAAGAAGAGATCCATTAAGAGAAAGATTTATCCGAGAAAAAATCTTAACAGTTACATCCAATCACAAACTACACGAAAGTTGCCCCTTTTTCATGGGGATTTACCCATCACAGAGATGCACAGAGGAACAGAGCGAACTTCATATATCCCTTTTCCACTCAATCCAGAAACAAGATCGGACGTTATTCCGGTTCGTCTCCATTTTTGTGAAACTATTCCTCAAGCAAGGCAGCCGATAAGTCATGGAAGGGTTTGTGTGAATAATGGAATGGTAAGCATTACTCATTTTAAAGTGTCCCACGGTGATCTAATATCTTTTCAAGAAAATGACGCGAGAATCCGCGGTGAAGAAATAAGGAGATCTTTCTATATCGAAATATCAGTTGAAAAAATCATAGGCAAATTCCTGGATCACCCGGTAAGAATGTGGAGAAGAACAAAAGCTGAATGGTTCCACCTACTCAAAACTCACAGGGGATGCCGCCTACTACTAAAATCCCGGTTTTTGCGACAGTTGCGTTCTTCTATGCAAGAAGAAGACTTAGAAAGAACAAAGAAGTTTGGATCCGAAAAAGTATGCTTAGGCAGTTCCTTCGCTGAGCACAACAGAATGAAGAGGAATTTGTATCATTTCAAATCCCTATTCTTATCGAACAGAAGGAACAAGAAAAACCGAAATCTTCCTACTCGAACAAGAAGTCCTATAGTTTACAACTCTTCTTTATATAGAAATTCGACCTATTGCTCCGCATCCCCCCATCAGTTTACTATGAAGAGAAGAATCAAAAGGATTGAACTACCTACTCATTATTCGGAGGTGAATCATAGAACACTAAAAGCTGTGGTATCTTATGGACCTAACATAGGTCACATCCCTCACGACATAAGATTGAAAGATCTAAACCTTCCTCTTCGGAGCGGAAACGGACGTGGCCAAAACATATAAAGATCGGCGCAGTCGCTCATAGGGGCATATCTATCCGGATAGAGGATAGTCTAGATCGATTCATAGATAGATTTCTATCCGGTATCTCCGTGGGTAGAGATAAAGATAGGGATCCATCTAGATCTTGATTCACTATTTCCTTTTTTTTTCTTGATTCTGATTGATTGCCTTTTTGTGACGACAAGTTTTAAATCTTAATGCAGGCTGGAAACATCATTTTTCAATTATTACTTGCTGGGTCGGAGCGTAGACGAGCGAGTAGAGCCCAGGAAACTGGGAAGCCCGTCATTGAGCAGGCGACTAGAAGTAGAAGACTGCTGGCCTGAGAGAAGGCGGCCTCTCCCGGAAAACATGGCCCAATTTCTCTTCTTTCTTTTTTTTTCGGGTTTCTTTATTTTTTCAGGGGCCCAGAACGCTAAAGGGTAGGGGAGAAGCAAGCCGAACCTCTGATCGACCTGGACACATAAAAAATTCTCGGCGTCGAGAGAGATTTGAGATTCCATAAGTAACTTAGTGCAACATGGCAAATTTCATTGAGAGGAATCAGCAAAGAAAAGAAAAACGGGTCAACATCTTATTAAGATTTGATGGTTGCATTACTGTGAGATGCCCAAAGACTCCCGTGCCTTTCTTGGTTGGACCAACCAGATTTCCACAAGTCTTTCTGTTATAGCAAAAAGAAAAAGCGGAACTACAAGTGAATCTTAATAAAAAGCTTATGATGAGCATCTATTTGAGTCGAGCATTTCCAAGATCTAATTCAAGTTTTTTCTTATGTAGTGGAAATGCCTTACAATCTGAAGTTTTACGCTTAAGGGAAGAAATGTTCTTGGTGGATGCAGGACCTGGGACCCCCAGAATTTGTATGCAAGATGAGCCTACCGGAGTGCCAATCAACCGAGCCGCCAGGTTTGAGAATAAGGTGGGATCCCTGAATGTAGTGGCCGGTGAATCACTGATCAAAAAGCAGATTTTGGAGAGATTCTTCATCGATGTAGTGGCCGGTGAATCACTGATCAAAGAGCGAGCAGCCGCCAGGTTTAATGATTTGGTGGGATCCACAGATGTAGTGGCTGGTGAACCGCTTCTTCTTCTTCCGCGAAGATTCAGACAAAACCGAGCTTGGATGGAACTGAACAAGATTTGGCGAACGAATACAAAGGTAAAGGGCTTTATTATTGCGAAAGTAAAAGGAGGTTATTCAGTAGCCATCGCGGGTTTCATTACTTTTCTTCCATTCCGTCCAAAAATAAGAAAAAGGATATCGAATGATCGATTCACCATTGAGAGGATTAACCCCAAAAGGACGAATATTGTGGTGTTCTAACAGCGGCAGATCAAACAAGAACTTTTTTTTTTTTTTTTGGATGTATCGTGCAACTAGGTAAGGAAGAGACTGTTTAAGGTCACCAACGAACCTAAGCACACGATCCATATCCTTAATCGGAGTGATGAACGGTTCAAAAGTATTCTTTGATATCTTCTTTGCAAGGATAACAATCCGATACAAAGAAAATACAGAAAGATAAAACCGAACGCATTCATCAGCCCGAGGACCACCACCGTAGATCACGCGACAATGGAACGCGGGAATTATACGAGGGTACCCTCGACGAGTCAGAGATACTGGAACAGACAATAGTTCAGGTTCACGACGATCGCCACCATAAGCGATCATCAGTGAAGATGAACACTGCTTCAAATATAAGGCAGTGGACAGAAATCCTGAACGTCTAACTAAGCTCAGTACTCTTCGAGCGAATAGGTGAGTGGCAATACAGTACTCCTTAGTATAACCGTCGAATAGTATCAATTGGACCTTAGAAAGAATCCCCTTGATGCTACGAAGATCTTCTAAAATCTTCTGCCACTGTAGTGGCTTAAGTCGGAGTACAACATCGAATAACCGTGTCATGATACAACGATTACTTTGCAGAGTTTTGTAGACATGCAAGAATGAAAACCTCGTTCTTTGCTTTACGAAGTTCCCACTGTAAGAGAGTTACCAAACTCATCTCGTGTTACATGTCGCGGGGTTTGCTCCACGCCCCACGTTGTTGTAGATAACAACGTGTTATCCGATGGTACAAGACGAAAGACGCTACAGACTCATCCACAGGGTACTTCATCATGCGAGATCCTAGAATGGCACTTAGTTGGTTACTAAGGCGTCGTCCTGGTGAGTCTACCAAACCCACAAGAACAACGTGTGGTTTCCAATGGTATATCTATAGATATTCGCCATATCTATAAACCACCATTGGCGCCACAGGCACATACTAACCACGACTGTGTCCGGAAGACACAGAAGCGATCAGCACGACGGAGGGTACCACCCCCCATCCAAAGGACAGAGTCCTTCGGCGCCAGAACTTATTTGTTTCTAAATGAATTTGTTTCAACAACAGATCCTTGTCCGTGCGTGGAAGGAGGAGAGTTGTAGCCGGATCGAACTCCCTTGACCTCTGAAGCGCTTGGACATAGGATTTCCGGCCTTTGGTCGCGCCTTGACATCTTTCAGTGGGTCGCCCCCACTCCACCTCTGTCTGTAGTAAGCGCTCTCGGCTTCTATTCGGGGGGTGGGTGGATGGCCTTCATCGTTTCCAGGTAGGCTGGGTCGATCATAACTCCCTTGACTGACCTCTTTAATTGGGTCGCGGTCGGCCCTTTGTAGTAGGGTGGGTCGCGCTATCGAGAAGCTTTCCCTGCAAACAGTAGTACTCCCCGCCTCCGGGCAAGTAATCCCACGGCCGAGGTTTCCAGGTTAAGCTCTAGCTGGATGATCACTGGAGAAGTTGCCCATGGAATAGAAGTTTTCGGGTCCGTCCTTACCCCTCTTCATATCCTAAATATCGAGTACCTAAGGGCCCTTTCCGACCGACCTCTTTTCTAGGTTTCCGGCCAGGGTGGTAGTGCTTTTCCAACCTATTCCTCAAAAGAGAGGTTCCTCCTCTATCCCTTCAACCTTCTCGGGAGGCGGGATGCCCCATAAGCGCTTTTACCTTTCCTCTTTTATACACCTTCCCATCCATCAATGAAAAAATTAGTTATTACGTATCTAAGGAACTCGACCCCAACGCATCTATCCGACCGAAGCCGACCATTGAACCTCCAAAAACAGGACCGGGTGCTCCTGTCTTCTCTTCCCAATGGGAGGAATCACCCTGATAGGAGCATCTGTAGCGGCATCAGTAACGGGGGAAAGAGAGGCGGAAGGCGCCCCGATAGAGAAGGTGAAACCTTCCAAACAATGAAAAAAATCCGTCATTGGGGATAACTTCGAAGCTTATCGGGCCTCCTCTTGTAAGCTAGCTCCATTCGATCGATCGCTTCCGTTCGGAATAGATTAGTTGGGAATTGGATGCTCTGCAGTGAAGGGCCTAGCTGCTAAAGCAGTTGATCCACTCGATAGGGCGGGAAACGGATAGAGATGAAGATGCAGAGTCTGATGCGCCTCTCATCCCGGTGAAGAAGAGGTGGGTTTCCTGGGCCCCTCATTGGGTCGGAGCTTCCTATCTCTCATTCGTTCCCCCTGGAGTAAAGTAATCGGAATCAGGGTTTGGTTCCGGTGGCCTCATATCTCCTACCCAATTTGAAGGCGGGTCAATGGGCATTAGATACGTGATAACACTTGTGGTTTCGGCGAATCGCCTTCACTCTCGGGGTTCAGTACCCGCCTCTTGGTGTCCAATACCCAGTGATGGGAGAAGGAGTGGGAGACGAAGAGAGAGAAGATGGTTGCTTAGCAGCGGAAGCTGGGGATCGAGAAGCGGAGGGAGAGCTTAGGCTTGAAATGGAGCTGGGATACCGGTATTTTTCCCTCCCTGGATCCGAGTCTTTCTCTTCTCCTGGACCGAGCACCGAGACCGAGGAAAGAGAGGCTGGATACGAGTCTGATGAGATCAGAGCCAGTGAAGAGAAGAGGGAAGGCTTACTCTGCTAGGCTGGCTTGCTTGTTCGACTAGAGCACATAAATAAGGTAGCTTGCTTACTTAGTGCGAAACGCTAAGGCCAATTAAGCAACGTTAATGGACCGCTCCCCATTACAGACGCTTTCACAGGGCTTCTTTTTAGATAAAATAGGCCATAGAAATTCACTCATAACAGAAGCTAGAGGACAGTATTCGTAGGACGGTATTCGTGGACGGATGAGCGATTGGACCGCCTATAGGACAGTTACTGGACAGATGCGACCGTTACCAGTTGACAGATGACAGGCAGAAGAGCGGGAAGTCGCTCTATTTAAAGGACGGGAATTGCACATTAAAGGAAGGGAATCGTGTACTGAGCTAGCCTGCCTTGAACTTGAAGTAGGTAGTCTCTCCTATATCTGATAGCTTTAACTGGCCACTACAAAGAAATTGCCATAGATCGAAACTTATTCCAGGCTTAGTATCCCCGGATAGACCCTATAAAAGAAGACGAGTCATAAAGGCAAATATCTAACAATTTCAGGGGGGCACATCCTAACTGAATAGTACTCGCAGGTTCTCTTTTCCATATGTTCTTCCCGATGCCCTATCCGACAGCCGTTAACTGCCTTGCAGGGAATTCCTTACTCAAAAGTATGAGAGTGCGGCATAGCAAGAGTGAATCCTCCCACCTCCCTCTAACGCTTATCTCTTTTCTTGCTTCCTTGCTTTAATCCAATAGGCCGAATTCCTTGCTTGCATCCCTTTGATTGCTTAGTATCTCCTCCTTGCGCACTCTTCTGGTACAAAGCAAAGGACTGGACTGAAAATTTTGTATATAAAGAAGAGTTCTGTCTTTCTTCATTCAAGTAAGATAGTTTATCGAGAAACCTCCGCCCAAAGGCGCTCTTTTGAAAGCCGGTCACCGGTGGCTAAGAACCTTTCCTCACTCTAGAAGCCTTCAACAAAGGCCACTTGATTTTCTTGTTCGTAAGGGGCGTTGTATATCTATATTGGACTTTCGATTTTGCGTTGTTTTTTTCACGAGGTTTTGTATATAATCCAATGTTCAGTGAGATGACTTTCCTACTGACCGAATCGCTTTTTTTAGTTGAAGGAAACGAGGCTTCCGGCCCGGCTGGTCCCACTGGAGAGGAGAGTTTTGACTGCGAGGGGCGCGTCTGATGGTATCGTATATAAGATCACGGCTGCATTTAGGAGTGATCTTTCCCTCTTCAACAAGCCGGTGGTGATCTCACTTTCGAAAGATAGTCTCGACGTGGCGGTATACACCTAGCTCCATAGCGGAGCTAGTCATTGGCTACTGGTTTCTTTCCTACCGGACCGGAGGCGGCCGAGAATGTTATGTCAAAAGGACCAACGACGATGGGAGAAGGAGTAGGAGCGGTATGCTCAAAATAGAATGAGAATGATTACGAGATAGAATGGATCTCCTTGAATTCATTCATCACGTTTTTAACGTGGATAACGAGGCGCTGCTGCAGGCGGCAGATCCACAACATACTGCAACTCACGAGGCGCCGCCGCAGGCGCCAGCACCGGCTGAAGTTGCCCACCCCGCTCCCGATCAAAACGAGCATGCGGCACTTCTAAGGGACATTCACACTTTGATTCGGGAGCTACTTCGCGAATATTGTGCAAAGGGGAAAGGGCGGCTGTCCGCGCACTCTCCGGAAATGACGGAACTATACTCCAGTAGCGCGAAGGCAATAATGTCTTACGATCTGGATATCCCCGCGGAGACGTCGGCAGCCGACCTCCGCAAATGGAGGGAGAATATAAGGGGGGACCCTAATCTCCTAAAGCCACTCATAAAGGAATGGGCGTAGTCTGCCTGCTCTTTCATAACAGAGCCGTTATTCCCGGCTGGCATAGAAGTCTCTCGCGCGGGCGAAGGAGATGCATTTCTGGTACTGGACAAGCTCTCAGGGAATAATCTCTTTCTTATTTCTGCCTTTCTTTCCCATGACGACTAGGAACGGGCAAATAAAAAATTTCACTTCGAATTCCGGACCTCAACATCCTGCTGCTCATGGTGTTTCACGATCAGTATTGGAAATGAACGGAGAAGTGGTGGAACGTGCGGAACCACATATTGGATCACTCCAGTGCGGCACGAAGCCGCTGACGCCGAGTCGGCTCCTATGCCACTAGCTATGCCCTGCTTGGTCCCCCGGCACGGTGGAGATTCCGTAGCGCGTCATGAGCACCGGGCTAAGGGGCGGTTGAGCAACTCAAGCGAACCGCTCTACCTTACTACAACATAGGGACAGAAGGGAGAAGGTTGTGAAGGTGGCCTCGTTATCCATACCTCCGGTCGGATGAATGGAGGACCGACCGACCCGGGTTTTCACGAGCGTTGGCGGGTCCTGGAGTGCCTGTCAAGGGCGCTAGCGCATACCCCGGGGTGATCATCACCACCTGCACCTCACATCTCGGCACAGTGGAACGTGTAACCCGCCTGCTGTCTCATTCAACTACATTTGTTCCTGTAATCCATAGCCTAACAGAACGCAGCAGCGAGGGGCAACCCGCCCATACAGCCAGCGGGGAGGATGGCACTACTGGCAAAGACCGTCTGGCGAAAACGCCGCAGGCGCGAAGCGTGGTAGGCCTGCGCCGGGGGAGCATAGCATAGGGAGGAAAGGGAGCCCGGACGGTGGAAGAGCCAGGGGAGGCCAGGTCATTTGACGGAAATGGAAGGCTTTTCCCCTATTAGAGAAGGCCCTATGAAGTAAAGGGAAGCGCATGAATTCTTGGAAAAAGAGGGAGCGAGCTTATATAAAAAAATGTAAAAAAGTAAATTCAATGAATAGATAGAGTCAACGGTACGACAGACAGCGCTGCCTACACGCGAATTAGCTTCCGAGGTCGAGCAGTCTCAATTTCACTACAGGATTTGCGAATGAATGCTGGGCTGGGCCACCTCGAATGGCGTGAGCCGCATGCGGGGAGACCCGCACGTACGGTTTTTAGGGGGATATCTGGTCGAAAGACCGGCCGGCGCCCACCCGACTAGAGGGACTGAGAAATTAATAGAGTACAAAACTTATCTTCAAGCTTTACCTTATTCTGATCGTTCAGAGGGCGATCGCGGAGTCACTGAATGAAGTCCTCCGTTTCTTTCGGAGGTGCGGACCCGCAGCGAGGCAGAGATGACTAAGTGACATATGGAATATGGCGACGACAACAGCATGTCGTAGAAGGAGATAACAGGTGGAGCCAACGACCCACTAAGACTAACGTATCTACAACTACATCCCCGAGCGGCAGTCAAACGGAGGCGTGAATGCAAGATGCCAGCGGAATGATCGGCCGGACAGAGGCTGGGGCTGCTTCCTTCCCACCGCGTCCTTCCTTGTGTGTCGGAGATATAAAGCGAGTGCACCGGAAAAGAACGGGAACTGGGTCGATCTATTCTATGGCGAAGCATCCGAAGCATAACTGCACACTCACACGATCTTTGCCGAGAGATAGGAGCATTCGGTGGAACCGGTGAACTACACTTGCTTCTGGATAGATGTGTGGGACAGAGGGCTCGTGGTACCTGCTGCCCACCCTTCCTCCTCTGCTTTGAGAACCGTGTGAACGGAGAGTGGGCAGAAGGGAAGGAGGTCCTCATACGGAGTCGCACACTTACTTGAGCAGTGCGGGAGACTGGGGAATGGGTCGAGCAAACTCCCCCTGGGCCGAAAAATAACAGACGAAGCTTTACTTAGATAGGGCTTTGATTAGATTGGTATTTTTTTTTTCTTAGTGATTGGAAAGGAGGGCGCCGGGGTATGTTATAGAAAGGGAAGGCAGAGGTAGTACTTCGAATGGCGAAGAGAGGCGGCTCGGCAGGGAAGGAATGGGAAATCGTCAAGGATGACTTCTTTGTTGGCGAAACGAAGGGCTAAATAGCGCCAGTGATTCTCTGAGCCGGTCTGGATTTCCAACGCCTCGGGAAACTGGTCGAGATAGATGACAGCACCCTTTTACTCTCTTCCTTACTCTTTAAAGTAAGCAAGTAAACTACCTTACCGGGAGGGCAATCTTCTCTTATGGCCTTCACCTCCCGCCCGGTGACTAAGAAAGAAATTGGTTTGCGCTTGAATTGAAGTGATGAGGTCGCAAAGCAAAGAGGGAAGTTGGGCTCCTATTGAAACGCTTTCCATCCCTCAAAAGGCAACCTGCTTTCAATACTAGTTGTTACGTTACGCTGCCATTTTTCCAATATCATTGAATAGCATGGCCTGGGGCTAGGGTAACTCAAGTGGGAGAGCCGTGTTATGGGTAACCTTATTGCACGGTTCAGAGAGCACTTGTGTATGTGATGCAAGTGAACGTGTACGAAAAAGCTGTCGTAAAGTTTCGTTGTTCGTTCCGTCGTCGACCCTATCTATGTTTCTATGATGGCCCAAGAACACGCTCATTCTTCAGCCGTAGAGAGACTTTTGAATTGCGAGGTACCATTACGAGCTCAATATATACGAGTGTTATTCCGTGAAATAACTCGAATTTCAAATCATTCACTTGCTTTAACTACTCATGCTATGGATGTGGGAGCATCAACTCCGTTCCTGTGGGCTTTTGAGGAGCGGGAGAAATTGTTGGAATTCTATGAAAGAGTCTCCGGAGCCAGGATGCATGCCAGTTTCATACGACCAGGTGGAGTGGCACAAGATTTGCCTCTTGGCTTATGTCGAGATATTGATTCCTCCACACAACAATTTGCTTCTCGTATCGACGAATTAGAAGAGATGTCAACCGGCAACCGTATCTGGAAACAACGATTAGTGGATATTGGTACTGTCACTGCACAGCAAGCAAAGGATTGGGGATTCAGTGGTGTAATGTTAAGAGGTCGTGCGACATGAAGACATTGATAGCAATATGGGGGAAGTTCCCATCAGGCAACAACGGTTCTGCCTGACCCTTCTTAAGCATGCATATTATGTCAGTGAAGACTTGGTGTGAAGCCTTGGAGCTTACGTTAGAAGAGCAAAAGGCCCGGGGCTAGGGTGAGCTGAGGGGGGACAGCGTAAGTGAGCGAATGTGTGTAAGCCCAGTCAAACATGACTGTTCTAGGCAGGGCGGGCCACCCACCTTCGAATGGTGTTGGTCCTATGGACCGTGAACGGATTCGCCTCTGGCCTCTGGGCACGTCGGAACCGCATGAGTTCACCGGGGTGGAGCACGGTCCGCCAAAATCGGCATAGGTTAGGTGCTATTGATGGAACATGGTAAGCCTATCTTTCTCCATATGGAAGTGCTGCGGGCACATAGAGATGTGGGTAAAGGAAGCCTCAAAAAGCGAAGGCCGAGCTGTAGGTCACGTGACCTGCACCGAGTTGGTGGCTGACTGGGCTTTTTCCTTGATCAAAGCAGATCAGCTCGCCTTCTTGTTATCCAAAAGTAGGTCGAATCGGGCGGGCCCCCGCCCCGTAACGTCGAATGAAATAGGTGGCCGGGTTCCCTTTCTACAACCCTTTTAATATGAGAGGCCCGGCCACCTTCCCCCTATCCCTTATGTTTAGGAACGGGATCCGCCCAAGAACGACCAGTCCTGTGGTGGTACGGAAGGCGCGGACTCCGCGAACGTCCCGCGCCCCCTTATACTAATAAAGGAAAGGAAGCATCAACCACATTCCTTTTGCGTGCGGATGTAGCTAAGTGTCTGACTCTATTGGTCATAGTTTCCTGCTGTTGCGGCCGGTGCTCGTTTGCGCGCGCGCGTGAACCAACCCAACAAACAAGGAAAGAATGCCTCTCGGGGCATCTGAGAATGATTCGAGCCGTATGAAGGGAAACTCTCACGTACAGTTTTTTTTTTTTTTTTGGGGGGGGGGGGGAGCCCGACAGGGTCCCCCCACTGACTTGGCCCGGGCCTAAG